GATTAGAAAGAAACTTTTATATCTTTATCCATGGATCCTTTACTCATACTCATTAAATTGGAAGTATTGATCCAATTCATAAAAAAAATTATGTTTCGCAATTTCATAATCCAGTTTTTCAATTTCTAATTGATCTTTGAAGAGAAATCACGAGAATGTATATTCTTCCTCGGATCCTTCATTGAGAGGTAAGGGAGTAAGGCCTTTTAAGAAATAAAGTTTTTGCTCGGAAAAATCAAACCGAGGGATCCCTTAACTAGAAAAGGGATCAATAAAACGAATCACACTTTTACCACTAAACTATACCCGCTACAGTTCGATTATTGTATATAAATGAACTTTTTGTCGAACAAGCTAATCAGACATAATTAAGATAGGATCAGAAAATAATGAGCCAAATTATGACATTGGCGTGTTTTGTCCGTAGACCCAATCTGATTAGATTAGGAAAAAAGTACTTATATTTAAACTCATATTTCAAAATTGAAAATAAATAACAAGTTCTTTCTTTTGATGAAGGGTTTTTGACAGATACGGACCGAGAAAACTATTTCTGCCCTTCATGACATAAAATCCATAAGAAACGACACTTTTATTCTATTTTTATTATTAACTATTTTTATTATTAATTTCTTCTCTATCAAAATCAAAAATATGGAAATAGCCCTTCTTTTGTTGTTTCAATAACAAGTATTTTTTTTTCAAAAAAAAATTTTGTTTATGAGTTCAAACAAAAGATGGCCCGGCTAGGTACTGACCAGGCCGGGCCGTGAACAGAAAATAAAAAAGATCGTCCGGAAGACGAAGAGGGATTCTTTATTTTATTTATATTTCTTTTTTGAAATATCTCTATATCTCTTGCAGTCTTTTTCGATTTTTATAGAAATGGGATTGCTTAGGAAAGTTGGATATATTTATTTGTATATGTATAAAGAAAATAATATATTAAAATTAAAAAAGAAAGAAAGGATTTTTTCAATCCTTTATGTAATAATTATCCTTTTCCGATTGGGAGAGATGGCTGAGTGGACTAAAGCGTCGGATTGCTAATCCGTTGTACGAGTTTTTCGTACCGAGGGTTCGAATCCCTCTCTTTCCGTTGATGACTTGGTATTTTATTTATCTTTCAAATTTTTCGAACCCTTCTTTGTTTTTATTTAAATTAAAGACGTGCAATAGATAAAAATGTTAATAGATAACAATCCTAAGAACATTGAAAAATGAAGCAAAACAAAACAAGTAAAAAAGAAAGACCTCTTTCTTTTTTTATTCTTCGCGTCCAGGATTACGTCCTGGATCATTAGATAGGAATCCAAAGATGAAGAGAGAAACAAAGAATATCACTACTGTGTAAACAAAGAGTTTGAGAGTAAGCATTACACAATCTCCAAGATCATTTTTTGGAAAAAAAAAAGAGAATAGGTTCTCCATTTTTATACCATATATACTATTTTGATACCAATAAATGAAATGCTTTCTATAAACTAGAAAAATAATTTTCAGAAAGTCATTTGTAATTTGTAATAAGAATCGAGTCTTTCATTACAAGAAAAATTTTCTTTCATATCACCGGGAGCTCTAATAAGTCTTTCAATAAATGAAAAAGAATTCGAATGAGAAAATGGGATGAATTCAGATTTATCTTAACTATCGTATCGAAGAATTGTTTAGATCGAGGGTTCATACACTTCTCGGACCGTATCCATTGTTAGAATTTTTTTCTCGGATAAATCATGTCTAGGACAGTATTAAAGATCTCATCGAAAACTTACAGCAGCTTGCCAAACAAACGCTAAGAGAAAAAAGAGAACGGGTATTACTGGCATAACATCTACGATTGGATTCAAAAAAGCGTAGGCCTCAGGTAATTTCGCAAAGAAAAAACTACTCAAATAAAGGGCGGAATTAAGACAGATACAGATCAAACTAAAGATATTAAGCATAACAAACATTTTTTTGACTTCGAGATAATTGTATTTTGATTGAGTTATTAATATGTTATTGATATTGCTATACGGTAAAAATTACGAAAGGAAGGTAGACCAAAAAATCCCTCTTTCAACTTACCCAATCAAAAATCCTTCTATTCACAATTGAAAATAGAAGAAATCATACTTTCATACAATATCTTAATTGAATTATCTGTAATGATCAATAAATTCAGTTTAATTCTATATCTACATGTGTCAAAATCCTAGGAACAATATAGTCTATCAATTTTTGGACTGGAATTGACGAACAACCAATCCCCATACTAGTGTTTATTAGTATCGAATCGAAATCGAAATGGGGCGTGGCCAAGTGGTAAGGCAACGGGTTTTGGTCCCGGTATTCGGAGGTTCGAATCCTTCCGTCCCAGGAGATATTTAATATCTATATTAAATAGAAAATAGAAATTGATATCTATTTAATATATAAATTGAATATTCAATTTATATATCTATTTAATATTAGAAAATTAAGTATTAGTCTAATTTTAGTAGACTGAAAAAAAGATTATCTTTTTTATTCCATCCATCCTTTTTATTTCTATTTATTTTATTTAAGTTAGTTACTTTGCAGGCTTTATTTCTGGCCCATATAATAAGAGTTAATCAACAATGTTAAGATATTAATTTCAATAATGTAAAATATGAATTTCAATAGCTGTGTCTGTGCAAATCTGATTAACAAAAAATCAAGTTAGATTAGATACGTAAGATATGTCAGTTTTCTTTGAACCTAATTTTTAGGTATTTGATTTCGTATGTGATTTTGTTCTAATGAATAATTCTTCATCTATGTAATAATAGAGACGGGGGTGATTCATACAACCTATTCTATTCCCCCTGCTTTTTTTAGATAAAACTCTCCTACGCGGAAAATGAAGAAATGTTTAATGTATTATTATTATCGTTCTATTTCACTGATAACTATTTTTTGAAAAAGATTGATTTGTGATCCGTTAGGTTGAAATATTCAACAGAGAATATTCACCCATAGCCTATTTATGTTATGATAAATGCCTTATGATAAATTCCAATGACAATTCTTCAGTCTATCTGATAGATAGAGGAAATTCCTTATTTTTTTTTATTTCGATTTCGAATTTTCATTTTCAGTAGGAAATAAAAGAATAAGAACTTAAATCTTTCTTTCCATCAAGAACATTCGACGAAAAAAATAGAAATTACACTTTTTTTTTCAATTTATTCATATTTTTTTAATCAATGGGGTTTAATTCGACGATGGATTTATTTCGGATGTCAAATGTGATCCTTAGTAAAACTTTCTTCAACTGGTGAGAGTGTAGAGATTTTTTCAATTAAATAACTATTTGCATGATTTCTTATAAGTATTTGATACTCGAAGAAAAGAAGTGTCAGATTGTTGAATATACCCTATCAAGTTCCTTGAAGATACAATTTCGATTCAAAAATAACGAGCTTTTTGTTCGTAATATTTCGAAAATGTATTCAGCCAATAAAGTATGGGGTGAAATTGAATTCTTGCTAAGACTTCTTGATTCATAAACATATAAAAGAAGAACGAATATGGATTCCTATGAAATGGCTGGAAGGAAAAAATAAATGACTATTCATGATTCCATAATTGAATCAATTACATACCAGTTCCAAATTCCAAACTAGAGGAATGTTATGGTAAAACTTCGTTTGAAACGATGTGGTAGAAAGCAACGCGCGACTTGACGGACATAATCAGCTGTGGATTTTTACACCCACCATTTTTATATTATATAATATAGGAATGAAGATGCTCTTGGCTCGACATCCTTTATTCCAATGGAACCTGTTGGGTTCTAATGGAACTAGTACGTGATGTAGCTCGAGTAGAAAGTATTGATTCGTTTCTCCGAGGCAAGGATCTAAGGTTAGTGCCAATTAATAAATAAGTTTGACCAACTTCGTAAGTATATTTTCGATCTAGAAATCGAAAGGATCCAATTAGAACAAGTTTCAAATCCAAAAAAGGAAAATTTGTTGGGATTAGTGAAACTCTTTTGATCAAAAAGGTATCGTGCGGGAATCAAATCACCCGTTCGTATAATTATTTGATAGAAATAATTCATAAAAAGGGGCATGTTGCTGCCATTTTGAAATGATTAAAAGTCACCGAAGGAATGTCTAAACCCAATGATTCAAGTCAAAGATAAAGTATCTTGGAACAAGGAAATACCCTTTTTTCAATTGTCTCGACAACTCGATCAAGAATGAAGAATCGAAATATATTCGAAATGAGACAACCAAAAAAAGGGGGGATTAGAGACCACTCAAAAAAAAAAAAAAAAATGAAATGCCTAATTTCTTTGGAACTATTTCTGAATTATCCAACTTGAGTTATGAGAATACAAATTTATTCTTCGATTAACGAAGAATAAATGAAATTAACGAAGAATAAATGAAGTATTAAATAAGCATAGTCTAATTAATTTGATACTTTTATGGATCTCCATTTGAGATTCTAATTCTATACATAGCAATAACTTCGAATTTCTCGAGCCGTACGAGAAGAAAACTTCATATACGTTTCTAGGGGGGGTTATAGTTCATCTACATCTATCCCAATGAGCCGTTTATCGAATCGTTGCAATTGATGTTCGATCCCGAAGAGAAGGAAGAGATCTTCGGAAAGTAGGTTTTTATGATCCAATAAATAATCAAACCTATTTAAATATTCCTGCTATTCTATATTTTCTTGAAAAAGGGGCTCAACCTACAGGAACTGTTTATGATATTTTAAAGAAGGCGGGGGTTTTTACGGAATTTCGTCGTCTTAATCAAACGCAAATCAATTAATGAAATACAAAAACAAAACAGACGAGGGCGGGGGCGGTTCCTATATAGCTTTGTAGAAATAAAATAGCTATATAGTGTAAATCCAAGCCAACACAAGTCTTTTATTTATTTATTTTTATTTTTCAGTGCACTCTTTATCTAAGCATTCATATTGACAACAGTGTATTGAACGAATATAATTCGAGCGTGTCGAAACGCACCTATTTATCTTTCCTAAGTTTGGTTTGTGACTTGACTTCGAAATTCACTTAATCAAATTTATATGTCTTCGTTATATTTATATTTCTTATGATATAAGAAGTTGTTTTTGTGTGAGATAAAAACAAAAAAAAGTGATTGAAAAAAAGGATAACATAAGTGATAAGGGGCATTCTATAAAAATTTTCCTTTTTATTCTATTTCTCATTGAATTTGTTTCTTTTTATTTTTTGATTTCGAATCAATTAGAAATTTTTTATTCGATAGACTTTTTTGTAGTTCAATGTTTTGATTGATTGCGTCGTGCAATTTTATCTTGGATTTATTTTCCGTATGGATTTCTACGTACGAAGTTTTGTTTCTCGGGGTTGCTAACTCAACGGTAGAGTATTCGGCTTTTAAGTGCGGCTAGCATCTTTTATACATTTGTATGAAGTAACAGATTCGTTCAGACCCTCGGTAGAGTTTGTAAGACCACGACTGATCCTGAAAGGACTGAATGGAAAAAACAGCATGTCGTATCAATAGATAATTCTGAAAATATTTCATTCTTACCAGATCGGTTCAAAACCTTATTTGAATTGAATTCTTAGGAAAAAAGAAAATGCAATTAATTCAGAGTCGGGTCAATTGAATAAATGGATAGAGTCCTATGACGTGACGTCAATTAATTATAGGGAAAGCAACGAGCTTCTGTTCTTAAATTTTTGAACGATTCCCCGATCTAATTACATGTTAAAAATATATTAGTGCCTGAGACGGGAAGGGTTTTCCATCAAGAGATGATTATCAATTTTTTTAATAAGTCCTACTTATTAGCTATTTCCTATTATGGGTTGGATATAAATGTGTATAAAGAAGCAGCATATTGATAAAGATAGTTTTTTCCAGAATCAAAAGAGCGATTGGGTTGAAAAAATAAAGGATTTCGAATCCGTATTTTTATCCTATAATGAATAGAAGATTGAAGAGGGTAGAGAGCCCGTTAAGGTAATAAGTATACCTGTCTCCGAGTTATCCATTCTTTTCTTACTATAATACCTTGTTTTAACTGTATCGCACTATGTATCATTTGATAACTAATAAAATAAATACCCTCCTTTTTTGTTTTTTGTGTTCAAATTGAATTGGAAATGGAGGAATTTCAAGGCTATTTCGAACTAGATAGATCTCGACAACACGATTTCCTATACCCACTTATTTTTCGGGAGTATATTTATGCACTTGCTCATGATGGTGGTTTAAATAGATCCGTTTTGTTTGAAAATGCAGGTTATGACAATAAATCTAGTTCAATAATTGCGAAACGATTAATTAATCGAATGTATCGACAGAATTTTTTGATTATTTCGGCTAATGATTCGAGCCAAAATCCACTTTTTTTTTGGCACAATAAGCATTTTTATTCGAAAATTCTATCAGAGGTATTTGCAGTCATTGTGGAAATTCCATTTTCCCTACGATTAGTATCGTACTTAGACTTAGAAAGGAAAGAAATAGCAAAGTCCCATAATTTACGATCACTTCATTTACTATTTCCTTTTTTAGAGGACAAATTTTCCCATTTAGATTATGTGTCAAATGTACTAATACCCTATCCCACCCATCTGGAAATCTTGGTTCAAAGTCTTCGCTACTGGGTGCACGATGCCTCTTCTTTGCATTTATTACGTTTCTTTCTCTACGACTATTGGAATAGTCTTATTACTCCAAATAAACATATTTCCATTTTGTCAAAAGGTAATCCAAGATTATTCTTGTTTCTATATAATTCTCATATATGTGAATACGAATCCATCTTCCTTTTTCTCCGTAATCACTCTTCTCATTTACGGTCAACATCTTATGGGGTATTTTTTGAACGAATTTTATTCTATGTAAAAATCGAACATCTTGTTAAAGTTTTTTTTGATAATGATTTTCAGCACATCCTATGGGGTTTCAAGGATCCTTTCCTGCAGTATCTTAGATATCAAGGAAAATCCATTTTGGCTTCAAAAGATACGCCTCTTATGAGCAATAAATGGAAATATTACCTTGTCAATTTATGGCAATATCATTTTTACGTGCGGTCTCAACCAGGAAGGATCCATATAAACCAATTATGTAAGTATTCTCTTGATTTTTGGGGCTATCTTTCAAGGGTGCGAATAAACTCTTTCGTGGTACGGAGTCAAATATTAGAAAATTCATTTCTAATAGATAATGCTATGAAGAAGTTCGAGACAATCGTTCCAATTATGCCTCTTATTGGATCATTGTTTAAAGCGAAATTTTGTAACGCATTTGGGCATCCCATTAGTAAGCCGACCCGGGCTGATTCGTCAGATTCTGATATCATTGACCGATTTGTTCGTATATGTAGAAATCTTTCTCATTATCACAGTGGATCCTCAAAAAAAAAGAGTTTATATCGAATAAAATATATACTTCGGCTTTCTTGTGTTAAAACTTTGGCTCGCAAACACAAGAGTACTGTACGCGTTTTTTTGAAAAGATTAGGTTC